ACTTCGAACTCGAAGACAAAGTTATCTGCTAAATTGTCATATAACTATTGTATTGAAAGATATATCTATAAATAAAAGAAGAGTATGAAAGATGCAAATATGCCATATTATGCTTCAAAAAAATTGGATCGATAAAGATAAAAAAAATACACAGATACGAGGTGTCATTTTATGTATAGTAGTGGGGGATTATGGGACAAAAAATAAATCCGCTCGGTTTCAGACTTGGTACAACCCAAAGTCATCATTCTCTTTGGTTTGCACAACCAAAAAATTATTCCGAGAGTCTACAAGAAGATGAAAAAATACGGGATTGTATCAAGAATTATGTACAAAAAAATATGAGAATATCTTCTGGTGTGGAGGGAATTGCACGAATAAAGATTCAAAAAAGAATCGATCTGATTCAAGTCATAATCTATATGGGATTTCCAAAGTTATTAATAGAAGGTAAACCTCGAAGAATCGAAGAATTACAGATGAATGTGCAAAAAAACCTTAATTGTATGAACGTAAAACTCAACATTGCTATTACAAGAATTGCAAACCCTTATGGACACCCTAATATTCTTGCAGAATTTATAGCCGGACAGTTAAAAAATAGAGTCTCTTTTCGTAAAGCAATGAAAAAAGCTATTGAATTAACTGAACAGGCGGGTACAAAAGGAGTTCAAATACAAATTGCGGGACGCATCGACGGAAAAGAAATTGCACGTGTCGAATGGATCAGAGAAGGTAGGGTTCCTCTACAAACCATTCGAGCAAAAATTGATTATTGTTCCTATACAGTTCGAACTATTTATGGGGTATTAGGCATCAAAATTTGGATATTTGTAAACGAAGAATAATAAACTTTGCCTTATCTTTAACGTTCTATCTATCGAAAAAACAAAAAATGAAAAATTATTCCATTCTTATTCTGTTAAGTCAAAAGAAAAAATGAGCAATTTTAATTTAATTTTATAAGATTGAATAAAAATTCGATTAATCATTTGATATTGATATAATTGCTATGCTTAGTGTGCGACTCGTTGCGTTGGTTTTTTTTTTTTAGAGTGGTTAGGATTCAACAAAAAAAGAAACCAACTCGTAGTATTAATTAATTAATAACTATAGAACTAATAACCAACTCATCGCTTCGCATTATCTGGATCTAAAGAACAAGTCAAGATATAAGTAAAAATATGATATATTGGCAATATTATTATACCAACTGAGATATTGCATAAAAAAAGAAAAACGAATCTGATTATGAGTTGTGAAGCAATAAGAATATATGGATAAACGAAAGGGTGAAAGAAAGAGAGAAAAATAATATCAATGGTAGAGAATTCTAATATGTAAGGTCTATGAGTCATCTCATAAAAGGTAGTGTAATAAAGCATCAATATTAATTAATCCATAATTAGATAATCCATAATTAGATGACTATATTCATAGAACAAACAAATCAAGAGTCCCGAGTCACTAAAAACTGAGAAGGTTGACTCAAGAAAAAAGAAAATGGAATTAGAGGCTCCATTGTACAATTCAGACCTAACCATTAATTGAGAAGCGATGGGAACGACGGAACCAGTGAATGCCTAAGATTTTATTAAAAACGAATCTTAATGATTCATTGGGTGGGATGGCGGAACGAACCAAGAACCAATCCATTTATTCTGAGGAATCATGTTCTGAGGAGTCATGGGCTAACCCTACATCTGAAATAGATAATGAAAGAGTAAATATTCGCCCGCGAACGCGAAATTTTGTTTTTTTTTTTATTTCTAAATTAGGGCCAATCCGATATGATAATAAAAGGAAAAACAAAATTTGTTAGAACCTTATAACATAACAAAACAACATTATCTATTTATATCTAGATAGCAAGAATTGTCTATAATAGAAAAAGAATACTTGTTTAGTTATATATCAAAACAAGATATACAAATTTCCAATAGATTTGATGAAATCTCAAAAAATCCCACGACGATTCGGTATATTATTTTAAATCCATGTATATTCTATTTTAATCGTTTCATTCGCGAGGAGCCGTATGAGGTAAAAATCTCATGTACGGTTCTGTAGTAGAGATGGAATTGAGAAAGAACCATCAACTATAACCCCAAAAGAACCAGATTCCGTAAACAACATAGAGGAAGAATGAAAGGAATATCCTCTCGAGGTAATCATATTTGCTTCGGTAGATATGCTCTTCAGGCACTTGAGCCCACTTGGATCACATCTAGACAAATAGAAGCAGGACGGCGGGCAATGTCACGAAATGCCCGCCGCGGTGGAAAAATATGGGTACGCATATTTCCAGACAAACCGGTTACAGTAAGACCTACAGAAACACGTATGGGTTCGGGAAAAGGATCTCCCGAATATTGGGTAGCTGTCGTTAAACCGGGTAGAATACTTTATGAAATGGGCGGAGTCACAGAAAATATAGCCAGAAAAGCTATTGCAATAGCAGCATCCAAAATGCCTATACGAACTCAATTCATTATTTCAGCATAATAATTAGAACCAAAGGAAAGAGGTCTTTGGGATGAAAAAAAACAATTGCAATTGTAGGTTTCTTTTTTTTTTTTTTGATACACAATATCTCTTTTTTTTTACTTCGCCCTTTGCACTGAAAGAACAGAGAAAAAAAATGATATGATTCAACCTCAAACCCATTTGAATGTAGCCGATAACAGCGGGGCCCGCGAATTGATGTGTATTCGAATCATAGGAACTAGTAATCGACGATATGCTTATATTGGTGACGTTATTGTTGCTGTAATCAAGGAAGCAGTACCAAATACTCCTTTAGAAAGATCAGAAGTGATCAGAGCTGTAATTGTACGGACTTGTAAAGAACTCAAACGTAACAACGGTATGATAATACAATATGATGATAATGCTGCGGTTGTCATTGATCAAGAAGGAAATCCAAAAGGAACTCGAATTTTTGGTGCGATCGCCCGGGAATTGAGACAGTTAAATTTCACAAAAATAGTTTCATTAGCACCCGAGGTATTATAAGACGAGACCGTGATATATTTATAGTATTTGAATGAAATAGATTAATTAATAGATTGATTATGTCTCACGCATATACCTTTTTTTTGTATTTTTAATTATTAGAAATCTTATTAAATTCTTTAGAAATTAGAATTCGAAATCTTATCTTATTAGAAATATAAAAATCTTTTTTAAATATTATTAAATATCTTTAAATATTATTAAATATCAAAATCAAAATATTTAATAATTCCCTAATTCATAAAAATAGAAAATAATAAAATAAAAGATATAAAATAATAAAAGAGCATGTTGATTATATCAAAAGTCAAGGGCAACAATCATTTTAGTTTATCATGGGTAAGGACACCATTGCTGACATAATAACTTCTATACGAAATGCTGACATGAATAGAAAAGGAACGGTTCGAATACCTTGTACTAACATCACTGAGAACATTGTTACAATACTTTTCCGAGAAGGTTTTATTGAAAACGTGAGAAAACATCGGGAAAACAAAAAAGATTTTTTAGTTTTAACTCTACGGCATAGAAGAAATAGGAAAGGATCATATAAAAATATTTTGAATTTAAAACGAATCAGTAGACCTGGTCTACGAATCTATTCTAATTACCAACGAATTCCTAGAATTTTAGGAGGGATGGGGATTGTAATTCTTTCCACTTCTCGAGGTATAATGACAGATCGAGAGGCTCGATTAGAAAGAATCGGCGGAGAAATTTTATGTTATATATGGTAATCTTTCTGATATCCGAATTATATGAGAAACTTACATACATTTTTGTGAAAAAAGAGAAAGAAAAAGCGAGTTTCTAATATCACTCCTCATACATTAGTTAATACGGGAAGGGTTTTTAACTGGAATAGGAATAAAAAAAACAAATGGATTCATGAGGGTTTAATTACTGAATCACTTCCCAATGGTATGTTCCAGGTTCGTTTCTATAATGAAAATAGGATTCTAGGTTATGTTTCCGGAAGGATTTGACATAGTTTTATACGTATACTACCGGGAGATAAAGTAAAAATGGAAGTAAGTTATTTTGATTCAAGCGGAGGGCGTATAATTTTAAAACCCCGGAACCAAAATTCGAATGATTAGACTGTTTTTCAACTTCAACATTCTTTTGCTTTTGGGGATATAATTTGAAGTTAAAAATTTCAGGAAACCCTATTTTCTTCCAATAAAGATATTCGAAATTCAGTTAAGGAATGACAAATATGAAAATAAGGGCCTCCGTTCGTAAAATTTGTGAAAAATGTCGACTGATCCGTAGGCGCGGACGAATTATAGTAATTTGTTCCAATCCAAGACATAAACAAAGACAAGGATAATCTTTCCAAAAAACAAAAAAAGGGGGGCTTTCAAAAACTAAAGGACCGGATGCACAAAAAAAATCAAATCAAATAAAATTTATAAATTCTCTATTTCTATTAATATTTATATTCATTTTAATTTATATTAATAAATTGTATTCCAATTTGATTAATATTCTATTATATATATTAATATATTAGAATAGAATATTCAAATAATATTAAAATGACAAAATATTAAAATATATAAAAATAGAAAATGAAAAAAATCAAAAAATAGAAAGGATCTGTTTTTGACATGAAATGGATATATCCATATATCTCTGACTTCTATTTATGAGATAATAAAATATGGGAAAACCTATACCAAAAATTGGTTCACGTAGAAATGGACGTATTGGTTCACGTAAGAATGCACGTAAAATACCAAAGGGAGTTATTCATGTTCAAGCTAGTTTTAACAATACCATTGTGACTGTTACAGATGTACGAGGTCAGGTGATTTCTTGGTCCTCTGCCGGTACTTGCGGATTCAAGGGTACAAGAAGGGGGACACCATTTGCCGCGCAAACTGCAGCAGGAAATGCTATTCGGACAGTAGCGGATCAAGGTATGCAACGAGCAGAAGTCATGATAAAAGGTCCCGGTCTCGGAAGAGATGCGGCAT